TGTGATGTGCCTGGACAAAAAGGGTGATTTTGATAGGGTCAATTACGTGATTTTCACCTTCACAGAAGATTTTACAAAACACCCCAATCCCCACCATTCCAACAATTTAGCTAACTTCTATAAAGTCATCTTAACTAAATTAAAAATTAAACTAGAAATTGCTTGAGTTAGTTTTAGCCAGATTAACAAGCAAAATGAATTTGATTGTGGAAATTGCTTGAGTTAGTTTTAGCCAGATTAACAAGCAAAATGAATTTGATTGTGAAGATTGCTTGAGTTAGTTTTAGCCAGATTAACGAGCAAAATAAATTTGATTGTGAAAATTGCTTGAGTTAGTTTTAGCCAGATTAACAAGCAAAATGAATTTGATTGTGAAAATTGCTTGAGTTAGTTTTAGCCAGATTAACAAGCAAAATGAATTTGATTGTGGAAATTGCTTGAGTTAGTTTTAGCCAGATTAACAAGCAAAATGAATTTGATTGTGGAAATTGCTTGAGTTAGTTTTAGCCAGATTAACAAGCAAAATRAATTTGATTGTGGAAATTGCTTGAGTTAGTTTTATTATATATTACTAAAATTTAGTATAATAATTAGATGAATTAATAAAAAATATTAATACAATTATTAAATAAATTAATAAAAATTAGTACTATACTTAATAAATTTAATTATTACCTAAGAAATCAAAAATCTTTGTACATAAATACTAAAGTATAAAAAGATAAGCTAAATAAAGCTATTGGGTTCATACCCCACCTATGAGTTTAACTCTCTTTTTAATAAGCAAATTTTATAAAAAATTATTCTTATTAATATTAGTATTTAGAACCCTATTTTCAGTTTCCGCAAATAATTGGTTTATAATATGAATCGGTATAGAAATAAATTTACTAAGAATTATCCCTTTATTTAAAAATAATAATATTTATCCCACTGAAGCATCAATTAAATACTTTATTACCCAATGCTTAGCATCATCTATTCTTCTTGTGTCTATTCTAGTTATAGAAAACAATATAATAACCTCCTATTTATATTTAACTCACTTAGCCCTTTTAATCAAACTTGGAGCTGCCCCCTTTCATTTTTGAATACCTGAAGTAATTGAAGGATTAAATTGAATAAATTGTTTAATTGTATTAACTTGACAAAAAATTGCTCCCAGAGTTTTACTAATAATAACTTTTAAACTAACTAATTTAATCACTTCAAGAATATTTTTGTCATCCCTTATTGGGGGATTATTAGCATTAAACCAAAATAGAATACGAAAAATCATAGCATTTTCCTCGATTAATCATACAGCATGAATATTGGCCAGAATATTAAGTTATACTAAAATATGAATAATCTACTTTTCAGTTTATTCAATTATAAACATTTTTATTATTACTATTTTTAATAAATTTAATATTTTTTATATTAATCAATTAAACTCAGTAGATCTAAAGAGAATTAAATATCTTATTATATTAAATATTTTATCCCTAGCTGGATTACCCCCACTAGTGGGATTTATACCTAAATGATTAGTAATTTATGAATTAACAAAATTAAATATAATTATTATCTCATTTATCCTGATAATTACCACATTAATCTCAATTTTTATATATTTACGTATAATTACACCAACACTCATATTAAAAACGAAAAATAAACTTATAAAAATTGAAGTTAAAGTAAATTTCATTATCAACAGTATAAATATTTTATTTCTATCATCATTAGTTTTAGCCGAATTAATATTTTAATTAAAGGATTTAAGTTAATTAAACTATTAACCTTCAAAGTTAAAAATAGATTTTATCTAAGCCTTGAATATTAATCACCCTCAAACTTGCAATTTGAAATCATTTTTGACTACAAAGCTGATAGAAGAATATAATTCATAAATAAATTTACAATTTACCGCCTAACTCAGCCATTCTACCGAATAAGTGATTATTTTCTACAAATCACAAGGATATTGGAACTTTATATTTTGTCTTTGGGTTTTGATCTGGAATAGTCGGAACTTCACTAAGAATTTTAATCCGAACTGAGCTTGGAAGACCCGGAACTCTTATTGGTAATGATCAAATTTATAATGTTATTGTAACTGCTCATGCATTTATTATAATTTTTTTTATAGTTATACCAATTATAATTGGAGGATTCGGAAATTGACTTGTTCCATTAATAATTGGAGCGCCAGACATAGCCTTTCCACGTTTAAATAATATAAGATTCTGATTATTACCACCGTCAATTTTTCTTTTAATAATAAGAAGAGTAGTAGAGGGGGGAGCTGGGACTGGGTGAACAGTTTACCCCCCCTTATCCTCTAACATTGCGCATAGGGGAGCATCTGTTGATTTAGCAATTTTTAGATTACACCTTGCAGGAATCTCATCAATTTTAGGTGCAATCAATTTTATTTCAACCATCATAAATATACAACCATTATTAATAAAATTTGATAAAACACCCCTATTCGTCTGAGCAGTAATAATTACCGCTGTACTACTTCTTCTCTCTCTACCCGTGCTAGCTGGAGCAATCACCATATTATTAACAGACCGAAATTTAAATACATCATTTTTTGACCCAGCCGGTGGGGGAGACCCTATTCTTTATCAACACTTATTTTGATTCTTTGGACACCCTGAAGTATATATTTTAATTTTACCAGGATTTGGTATAATTTCTCATATTATTAGACAAGAAAGAGGAAAAAAAGAAACTTTTGGTGTTTTAGGTATAATTTATGCAATAATAGCAATTGGACTATTAGGATTTGTTGTATGAGCCCATCATATATTTACTGTAGGAATAGATGTTGATACACGTGCTTATTTTACTTCAGCTACAATAATTATTGCTGTACCTACAGGTATTAAAATTTTTAGATGACTAGCAACCTATCATGGAACTGTAATAAATTTTAATCCCACAACTCTTTGATCATTAGGATTTGTATTCCTATTCACAGTAGGGGGGTTAACAGGAGTAATTTTAGCTAACTCATCAATTGATATTATTTTACATGATACATATTATGTTGTTGCTCACTTCCATTATGTACTCTCTATAGGAGCCGTATTTGCTATTTTAGCAGGATTTGTACAATGATTTCCACTAATTACTGGATTAACTCTTAATATAAAATATCTAAAAATCCAATTTTTAATCATATTTATCGGAGTAAACTTAACATTTTTCCCTCAACACTTTCTAGGATTAAGAGGAATACCTCGACGTTATTCAGATTACCCTGATGTATTTTTAATATGAAATTCTATTTCATCAATTGGATCAATTATTTCTATAATAAGAATTTTCTACTTACTATTTATCGTCTGAGAAAGATTTGTGTCTAAACGTAAAAGAATATCCCCACTAAGATTACCGTCATCAATTGAATGATTACAAAATCAACCCCCTGATGAACATAGATTTTCTGAATTAACTTTAATTACTAAATATCTAATTTGGCAGAATAGTGCATTGGATTTAAACCCCAAATATAAAATAATTTTATTTAGAAATTATAACTTGAAAAATAATAATTCTTCAAGATAGAGCATCACCAATTATAGAACAATTAACATTTTTTCATGATCACGCACTTTTAATTTTAACAATCATTACTATTTTAGTAGGACAATTAATAATCAATATTATTTTAAATAAATTTTCACATCGATATTTGTTACAAGGTCAATTGATTGAAATAATCTGAACTATCCTACCAGCTATTATTTTAATTTTCATCGCAATTCCATCTTTACGTTTAGTTTATATTATTGATGAACTTAGAAATCCTAGTATTACTGTAAAAACTATTGGTCATCAATGATACTGGTCTTATGAATATTCAGATTTTACAAATATTGAATTTGACTCCTATATAATCCCAATAAGTGATCATGAAAAATTTACATTTCGTTTAATTGATGTGGATAATCGAATAGTAATCCCATTCAAATCCCAAATTCGAATTTTAGTAACATCAGCAGATGTCATTCATTCATGAACAATTCCATCAATAGGAGTAAAAATTGATGCTACACCAGGACGACTAAATCAAACTAATTTTATATCTAATCAATCAGGACTATTTTATGGTCAATGCTCAGAAATTTGTGGAGCAAACCATAGGTTTATACCTATTGTAATTGAAGCAATTTCCCCAAAATTCTTTGTTAAATGATTAAAAAATTTTTCATTAGATGGCTGAAAGTAAGCATTGGAATTTTAAACCAATTTATAGTAAATAACAAATACTTCTAATGAAAAATTTAGTTAATATATAACATTAGTTTGTCAAACTAAAATAATTAATTATAATAATTTTTTATTCCTCAAATAGCTCCAATAAACTGAGTAACTTTATTAATTTATTCAATTATTATATTATTAATTTTAAATACAATAATATATTTTGTTGTCCAACAAATACCCCAATCAAGTAAAAAATTAAACTCATTAAAAATTAACTGAAAATGATAACAAATTTATTTTCTTCATTTGACCCTTCTACACCTATATTATCATTAAATTGATTAAGATTAATAATCATTATAATTATTATTCCAAGATGATTTTGATTAATTCCATCACGATTAAATTTAATATGAATTAAATTAACAATTTACCTTCATAAAGAATTTAAAATTTTAACTAACTCAAAAGGAGGAACAATTATATTTATTAGATTATTTTTAACTATTATAATTAATAATTTCATAGGATTATTCCCTTATATTTTTACCAGAACTAGGCATATATCTATTACACTAAGATTAGCATTACCCTTATGGATAACTTTCATAATTTTTGGATGAACAAATAATACCAAACACATATTTGCTCATTTAGTACCCCAAGGAACACCAATGATTCTTATACCATTTATAGTATGTATTGAAACAATTAGAAACATTATCCGACCAGGAACTTTAGCTATTCGTTTATCAGCAAATATAATTGCTGGACACTTACTATTAACTCTATTAGGAAATGCTGGAAATATTATAACAACTTACTCAATTAATATTCTAATCATTACCCAAATAATTCTTCTAATTCTAGAAATAGCAGTTTCAATTATTCAGTCATATGTATTTGCAATCCTGTCAACTTTATACTCAAGGGAAGTAAATTAATGTCAAAAAATCACCCATTTCATTTAGTTGATTATAGGCCTTGACCATTATTAGGGTCTTTAAATGCACTAGTATTATTTTCAGGACTAATTAAATGATTTCACTTAAATAATATAAATTTAATAATAATAGGCTTAATAGTAATAATAATAATTATAATTCAATGATGACGAGATATTACACGAGAAAGAACACTTCAGGGTAATCACACCTATGAAGTTGTAAGTGGAATACGATGAGGAATAATTTTATTTATCATTTCAGAAATTTTTTTCTTCATCTCATTCTTTTGAAGATTTTTTCATAGATCACTAACCCCTAGGATTGAATTAGGAATAAATTGACCACCAATAGGAATCTCTGTATTCAACCCATTAGAAATCCCCCTATTAAACACTATAATTCTTTTATCATCAGGAATTACAATTACATGATCACACCATAGTCTAATAGAAAATAACTTTAATCAAGCAAATCAAAGATTATTATTAACAATTATCCTAGGAGCTTACTTTTCAATATTACAAGCTTGGGAGTATTATGAAGCACCATTTACCATTGCTGATTCAGTTTATGGATCATCATTCTTTATAGCAACAGGGTTTCATGGATTACATGTATTAATTGGAACAACATTTCTATTAATTATACTTTTACGATTAATAAGCTTACACTTAAATAATAAACACCACTTTGGGTTTGAAGCAGCAGCATGATACTGACACTTTGTTGACGTAATTTGACTATTCCTGTATATTTCAATTTACTGATGAGGTAGATATTTATATAATATAATTATTATATTTGACTTCCAATCAAAAAATCTAGATAATAGTATAAATAATTATATTAATTATAATATTAAGGCTACTAACATTAATAATTCTATCAGCAATGTTAATATTAATTAATTTCTTATCAAAAAAAACATTTTCTGACAAAGAAAAAAATTCACCCTTTGAGTGTGGATTTGAACCAGTTAATGTTAGACGAATACCTTTCTCAATTCAATTTTTCCTAATTGCTATTATTTTCCTAATTTTCGATGTGGAAATTGCTCTTATTTTACCATTTATTAAAATTTGTAAATATTCTGAATTAGGGCCAACCTCTATAAGACTAATATCTATTATTTTAATCCTAATTATTGGAGTATACCATGAATGAAACCAGGGAGCATTAAAATGATTAAAATAGGATAATAGTTAATTATAACATTTAATTTGCATTTAAAAAGTATTGTCATCAATTTATCTTAAATAAGAAGCATAAATGTATTTAGTTTCGACCTAAAAGATGGTATAAAACCCTTATTTATTAATTGAAACCAAAAAGAGGTATATCACTGTTAATGATAAAATTAAGTATTCTTCAATTAAAGAAATATGTTACCAAGATTAAGCTTCTAACTTAAATCTTAAGCGATAAAATTCGTTTATATTTCTATTTATATAGTTTAAAAAACATTACATTTTCACTGTAAAATTGATAAATTTATCTATAAATATTTGCAAAAATATTTTACCCTAGTACCTTCAACACCATGCTCTTATTAAGCTATACAAATAATAATTAACTAAGCAAAAAAGTCATGTTAAAATTATAACTATATAAAATTTTAAATAATTTGAAGATAAAAGCTGACTAAATTTTAAAATAGTAATAATATTTTTTGTCAACCCCCTTGAACCATAATACTCAAATCAACCATGATCAAACAATTTATAATATAATATACTAAACCTATTTACAAAAAAAGAAATACCATTAGTAAATAAAATAGGTATATTCCACATTGAACCTAAAAATGACCTTAACATAATGAATCCTAATGATTTAGAGTTATAATAATAATAAAAATCAAATAAAAAACTGCCTAATAAATACCCAAGAAAAACAAATAACAAAGTAATAATTTTTATAAAAAGGGGTAAACAAATAAAATAAGGATTAAGAAATAACCATATAATCAATCTACCTCTTAACAAAACAGGAATAATTAAAACCCTTATCCCAATAATTATATAATTTAATTCTTCAACTATAGTAATTAAACTAAAAAACTTAATTTCAGAAAATATTGTATAAAAACATAGACGAATACTATATCTCACTGTCAAACCAATAGAAATAATATAAATAATATAAATAAACACATTTAAATAATTAAGAGAAAATATTTCTACAATAAGATCCTTAGAATAAAACCCAGATATAAAAGGCAAGCCACACAAAGATAAATTACAAATATTAAAATAACTACAAGTCAAAGGATAATATTGCATAATACCCCCTATAAACCGAATATCCTGACAGTTTATAAACAAATGAATAATATAACCAGCACACATAAATAATACAGCTTTAAACAATGCATGAATAATTAAATGAAAATATGCTAATAAATTATCTCCTAAAAAAAGTACACTTATTATTAAACCCAACTGACTTAAAGTAGAAAGAGCAATAATTTTTTTTAAATCAAACTCAAAATTAGCACCCAATCCTGATATAAATATTGTTATTACAGAAATAAATATAAAAATAACTATCATAAAATAAGAAAAACTACCATAAAACCGAATTAATAAATAAACACCAGCCGTTACTAAAGTAGAAGAATGAACAAGAGATGAAACAGGAGTAGGAGCTGCCATAGCTGCTGGTAGTCAAGAAGAAAATGGAATTTGAGCCCTCTTAGTGATTGAAGCTAAAATTACTAATCAAACAACTACATTTATTAACTTATCATTTTTAATTAAATCTAAGTAATAAAGAAAATTTCAACTTCCATAATTAAATATCCAAACAATTGAAATTAATAAAGCCACATCCCCCAATCGATTAGATAAAAAAGTTAATATACCAGCATTATAAGATTTTTCGTTTTGATAATAAATTACTAAACAATAAGAAACTAACCCTAATCCATCCCAACCAAGTAAAATTCTAACCAAATTAGGCCTTATAATTATTATAATTATTGATAAAACAAACATAAAAACTAAACCAATAAAACGAAGGGGGTTAATCTCACCTTCTATATAACCTTTACTATAAATTATTACTCTTGCCCTAATTAAAAAAACAAAACTTGAAAAAATTAAAGACAATCAATCAACTAAAAAAACTATAATAATTGAAAAAGAATTAAATCCATAAATTAAAAATTCAAATATCATAGAAATACCCATGGAATATGATAATAATCCTATTAAAAAAAAAGAAATAAACATAAATGATAGGAAGAAACCTACAATTAAATAAATTATTCAATGAAATGCTCTTCCTTAGTTCCACAAACCAAAATTTTTAATAAACTAATTGAATTAAAAATTAATAAATAAATCACTAAATAAAATAAATAAATTTAAGGGAATTAAGTGCAAAATTAATAATAAATATTCACGCACAAAACCCCCAAAAAAAGAATAAAAAACTCTCCTTAAAGAACCATGATTTCTATAAGAATATAAATAAACTGAATAATAAGCCCTAAAAAAAGAAATAAATATTAAAATAAATAATAAAATTCTACTATAAGAAATTAAACTAATTAAAAGATTAATTTCCCCTAATAAATTAATTGAAGGAGGAGCTGACATATTAATAATTCTAAATATAAATATTAAAAATGAAAACCTAGGAAAAATATTAATTAAACCTTTTACTAAATAAAAACTACGTCTTATAAAACGCTCATAGTAAATATTAGTTATACAAAATAAACCTGAAGAACATAAACCATGAGCAATTATTATAATAAAAGCTCCTATAAAACCAACTAATCTTATTGATAAAATACCACCAACTACTAGCCTTATATGAGCGACAGATGAATAAGCAACCAATGATTTTATATCAACCTGAAACAAGCAAACCAGTGAAATAATTAAACCCCCTAATAAACTAAATAATAAAAAATAAATATTTAAAGTTAATCTATTCATTATAAAAATTTTTATTAGTCGTATTATACCATAACCACCTAATTTTAGTATAAGACCTGCTAAAATTATAGATCCTGAAACTGGGGCTTCAACATGAGCTTTAGGTAATCATAAATGAATTATATATATAGGAATTTTAATAAAAAAAACAAAATTAATTAATAAAAAAATTAAAATCTCATCAATATAATCAAATTCAAAAAAATTTAATGTCTTAAAAGAATCATAGATAAAGAAAATACCAATTATTATTGGAAGAGAAAAAATAAGAGTATAAAATATTATATACATACCCGCTATTAAACGCTCAGGTTGATAACCTCAACCCAAAATTAATATTATTAAAGGAATTAGACTAATCTCAAAAAAAAGATAAAAAATAAATAAATTTAAAGATCTAAAAATAATTAATAACCTAAATAGTAAAATTAAAATATTTAAACTAAATAAAAATCAATAATTATTAGAATAGTAAACCTTTATCCTTGCCATCAATATTAATGCACTAACCCAAATTCTTAATAAAATAAAATAATAAGAATAACTATCAAAGCCAAAATTATAAGATAAACCAGAAAAACCATTAAATCCATACCCTAATAAAAATATAAAAAACATTAAATAATAAAAAACTTGAATAATAAAAAAATTATAGAAACATAAAGGAATCATAAAAAATATCAAAAAAAATATTTTTATCATAAAAAAGAGAAATTTTTTAAATAATCATTACCACCCAAACGAATTATTATTACCATAATAGAAAGTCCTAAAACACCCTCACAAACTGTTATAGTTAAGTAAATTATACAAAAAAATAAATTATTACAATTAAATAAATAAGTATCTATAAACCCTAAAAACAATCCAATTACTATAAATTCAAGTCTCAATAACAAAACAAGAAAATGACCCCAACTAAAAATAAATATAATTAACCCAGAAAAGTAGATAATAAAAAATAATCAATATATCTCCATTAGTTTTAATAATTTAAATAAAATATTGATCTTGTAAATCAAAAATAAGTAATACTTTTAAAACCTCAAGGAAAGGAAAACCCTATCTATAATCTCCAAAATTATAATTTTAATAAACTACTCCTTGTATTATATTATCATATTTTATTATAATTACAAGAATAATATTTATAATATTAAATCATCCTATTTTATTAAGAATAATAATTTTAATCCAAACTACCCTAATTTCATTAAAAATTGCAATAAATATTAAAATTACATGATTTTCATACGTTTTATTTCTAGTTATGGTAGGAGGGATACTAGTTCTATTTTTATATATAACCAATGTAGCATCAAATGAAAAATTCTACGTTTCTAATAAAATTATTATTATAGTAATGTTAATAATTCCAACTACAATAATTATATCAATAAATAAAAATCAAAAATTTAAGTCAATCAATGAATCAATTATTAACTATAAATATACATTAAATAAAATATTTAATGAAACATTTAGATTAATAATCATTATAATAATAATTTATTTATTAATTACTATAATCATAGCTGTAAAATTAACTGATTTAGATAAAGGACCACTACGAAAAAAAAATTAATGAAAAATAAAATTATAAATAAATCAAAATTAACTAAAATAATTAATTACTCCTTAGTAAACTTACCTACACCATCAAATATTTCTTCAATATGAAACTTTGGGTCATTACTTGGACTATGTTTAATAGTACAAATCATCTCTGGATTGTTACTAAGAATACATTACTGCTCAAATACAGAAATGGCATTTAATAGAGTAGTTCATATTTGTCGAAACGTAAATTATGGGTGATTAATGCGAACAATTCATGCAAATGGTGCATCAATATTCTTTATTTGTTTATATTTCCACATTGGACGAGGAATATATTATAATTCTTACAAATTTAAAGAAACTTGATATTCAGGAGTTACATTATTTTTTATTACCATAGCAACAGCTTTCCTAGGATACGTTTTACCATGAGGTCAAATATCTTTTTGAGGAGCAACAGTTATTACTAACTTAGTCTCAGCTATCCCTTATATAGGAACAATAATTGTTCAATGAATTTGAGGAGGATTTGCTGTAGATAATGCTACATTATCACGATTTTTTAGTCTCCACTTTATTCTTCCTTTTATTATTACAGCCCTAGTAATAATTCATTTAATCTTTCTACATCAAACAGGATCCAATAATCCAATTGGAGTTAATAGAAATATAGATAAAATTCCATTCCACCCTTATTTCTCTATTAAAGATTTAATAGGAGCATTAATAATAATTTTAATTTTATCATTTATTACTCTAAACTCACCTTACTTACTAGGAGACCCAGACAACTTCACACCAGCTAACCCATTAGTAACACCAGTCCATATTCAACCTGAGTGATATTTCCTATTTGCTTATGCAATTTTACGATCCATCCCAAATAAATTAGGAGGAGTTATTGCATTAGTCATATCAATTTCTATTCTTTATATTATACCAACCGTAAATAAAAAATTTATACTAAGAAACCAATTCTACCCAATCAACAAAATATTATTTTGATTATTTACCATAATCGTAATTCTATTAACTTGAATTGGAGCACGACCTGTTGAAGATCCTTACATTTTTATTGGACAAATTTTAACATTAGTTTACTTCTTAGTATTTATTATGAATCCAATCATTCACAAAAAATGAGACTCAATTATATTTAAATAGACAATGAACTTGTTTAAGTTTATGCTTTGAAAGCATAATAAAGAGATAAAAATTCTCTATTGTCTTGTACTAAATTTAATTAACTAAAATATCAGGGCTAATAGAAAAACTAAAAACCCAAAATAAAAAATTATTAATGATAGGGACACTGGAAGGTACCTTATTCAAGCCAAATTTATTAATTTATCATAACGAAACCGAGGAAGAGTACCTCGAACTCAAATCCAACAAAAAGATAAGAAAATTATCTTTAAATAAAAAATGAAAGAATAATAATCACCCCCTATAGTTAATATAACAAAAATTATACTTATAAATAAAATATTTAAATACTCAGACATAAAAATGAAAGCAAACCCCCCCCTTCTATACTCAACATTAAAACCAGATACAAGTTCTGATTCACCTTCTGACAAATCAAAAGGAGTACGATTAGTTTCGGCCAAAAAAACAACAAATAACATAATACTTAATGGAAATATAAGAAATAAAAACCAAATGCTAAATTGGTATTTCTCTAAAATAAAGAAATTAAAACTAAAAATATAAAATAAATAAGACATAAAAATAAAAATTAAACTTACCTCATAAGAGATTGTTTGAGCAACAGATCGTAGACTCCCTAGCAAAGAATAACCTCTATTTGAAGATCAACCAGCTATCATAATTCCATAGACACCCAACCTTGATAAACAAAAAACAAATAAAATAGATAGATCAAAACTAATTATATAAAATCATATAGGTATAGAAACCCAAATTACTAAAGATAAAAAAATTCCAAAAAGAGGCGAAAAATAATAAAAAACATAATTTGATATATATGGTTTAATCTGCTCCTTAGAAAAAAGCTTAATAGCATCTCTAAAAGGCTGACCAAGTCCTAAATATAAAACCTTACCTGGACCTTTTCGAATTTGAATATAACCCAAAACCTTACGCTCCAAAAGAACAAAAAAACCAACCCTCACTAATAATATTAAAACTAAAATTAAATAATTAAGGATAATAAAAAAATAATCATTTAAAAACAAGTGTTATCTGTATAAATATACATTAAAAGAATCTAAATCAATCACACTATTCTGCCAAAATAACAATATTAATCAAATAAAAATTATTAATTAAAAGTTCAATCCTTTCGTACTAAAACCTTTTATTTAATAAGAGATAGAAACCGACCTGGCTCACACCGGTCTAAACTCAGATCATGTAAGATTTTAAAGGTCGAACAGACCTACTATTTAAGCTTCTTCACCTAAAAGAAATCTTAATCCAACATCGAGGTCGCAAACTTACTTTTTAATAAGAACTCTAAAAATAAATTACGCTGTTATCCCTAAGGTAGTTTAATCTTATAGTCCCTTCCAAGGATCAATAAATCAAAAATGTTTGTTTTTAAAAGAAAAAGTTAATTAAATTTTTCAATCACCCCAATTAAATTTAAAATCATTTATCAACTTAAATTCCAAAACAAAATATATAATTATAAATAAAACTCTATAGGGTCTTCTCGTCCCCATAAAAAATTTAAGCCTTTTAACTAAAAAGTAAAATTATAAAAAATTTAATTTAAGAAAGTTAATGCCTCATCCAACCCTTCATACAAGCTTTCAATTATAAAACTAATGATTATGCTACCTTAGCACAGTCAAAATACTGCGGCCATTTAAACATCATTGGGCAGGCTAGACTTTAAATAATAAACTTAAAGACATGTTTTTAATAAACAGGTGAGCATTAATTTGCCGAATTACTGAAATTAACATATAAATTAATTATATTTTTAAATAAATTTATACTAATTTTATCATTATTTCAAATTAAATTAAATTAATAACTTTATCCTAATACAAAAATTATATAAAAATAAATCATCATATAAAAAGAAAAATTATAACATTATAAAAAAGATAAAAACTTTCAATTCTACTTAACTTTACACTAAAAAATATATTAAAAATTTTAATTAAAGCTATTCCCTTAATTAGTAACATCTAACTAAAAATAAAAAATAAATAAATTAATTTTTATTAGAGCTTAATTGAATTAATTTATTAGAAAACTAGATATACTTAAGAACGAATAACATTTCATTACTAAATATATATTATAAATAAATATTCTACTATAAAATAAATATATATTTAAATCTCTTAAATTCGAGATAAAATTATTCAAAATTAGTTAAATAAACCCTGATACACAAGGTACAAAAAATTAATTCTTCTTTTAGGAAAATTTAATAACCCTCACAGTTCAATAAACTATAATAAAAAAAAATTTTTCTTAAATAATAAATATAATCATATTTGACAAAAAAATAAACTTAATCTTAATAAAATTAAAATTTCAAATCAATTAAAAAAAATATCTTCTTAATGTAAATAAGATGCTTTATAAGCTATAATTTGTAAACAAGATTCACTTTCCAGTAAATCTACTTTGTTACGACTTATTTCAACTTAAATGAAAGCGACGGGCGATATGTACATACTTTAGAGCTAAAATCAATCAAATTAAATAAATAAATTTACTCTCAAATCCTATTTCATTAAAATTTAAAATCTCAAATCCATATTTTAATAGTAACCCATTTCTACTTCCCTAAGCTACACCTTGATCTGAAATTATTCAGTTTAATGAAATAAAATATAATCTTGAAATATGCTTTTTACAACGATATGTAAGCAAAATAAAAAGTACATATAATCGTGGATTATCGATTAAAGAACAGGTTCCTCTAACAAGACTAAAGTACCGCCAAAATTTTTTACTTTAAAGATCAAAGCTATTAATTATATGGTATTTAAATTTAATTAAAATAATAGGGTATCTAATCCTAGTTTAATAGTTAACTAAACAAATTAACAAACAAAATATTAATTTTTATTTAAATTTCACCTTCAAATGAAAATAATATATTTAAAAATCAGTTATTTAAAACCAATAAAATTTAATAGCACTACATGAATAACCGCTACTGCTGGCACAAGTTTTGTTAGTACTAAAATAAATTACTAAATCTAGAATAACCTAATATTTAATTCTAAATATTGAAAACCTTAAATCTATTATTAAAAATTTACATATATTAAAAAATTATAAACTAAATCCCTAAGCTAAATTTAAACTTTCATACTATTAATTAAATTAAAGATTATAAACGAAGTGGGCGCAAATTTGTGTCAAAATGAATATTATGAATAAACTATAAAATTTAACCATAAATCCATATGAGCTAAAAATAAAACCTATAATACAAAATCATTAAAATTATTTCATAATGTATTAAAGTCAGTTCAAAATTTAAATTTATAATATAAACTAAAATTTAAATTACCTAAGATTTTTAGAAAAAAAATTAAAAATTAAAACACCTAGGTATATCTTTAATAAAAACTTTTCAAACAAATTAGTTATAAAACCATAAATATAAAAAATAAAAGCAAGAATTTTTAAATTAAATAAATGAATTTGATTGTGGAAATTTTTTTTAAAAAGAAAAACAACAACCATAAAAATCAAAAATGAAAGCCAACCATTTTTGAATAAAATAAAAAATTTTTTATAGAAATTTTAAATTAAACATAAAAACAATAAAAATCAAAAATGAAAGCCAACCATTTTTGAATAAAATAAAAAATTTTTTATAGAAATTTTAAATTAAACATAACAACAATAAAAATCAAAAATGAAAGCTAAACATTTTTAAATCAGGAAAATAATTTTTTATGAAAATTTTAAATCAAAAAACAACAACCATAGAAATCAAAAATGAAAGCCAACCATTTTTGAATAAGGAAAATAATTTTTGTGGAAATTTTAAACCAAAAAAAGCAACAACCATAAAATCAAAAATGAAAGCCAAACATTCTTGAATCAGGCAAGTAATTTTTTATGAAAATTTAAACCAAGAAAGCAACAACCATAGAAATCAAAAATGAAAGCCAACCATTTTTGAATCAGGAAAATAATTTTTGTGAAAATTTTAAACCAAAAAAAGCAACAACCATAGAAATCAAAAATGAAAGCCAAACATTTTTGAATCAGGAAAATAATTTTTGTGAAAATTTTAAACCAAAAAAAGCAACAACCATAGAAATCAAAAATGAAAGCCAAACATTCTTGAATCAGGCAAGTAATTTGATTGTGGAAATTTAAACCAAGAAAACAACAACCATAGAAATCAAAAATGAAAGCCAAACATTTTTGAATCAGGAAAATAATTTTTTGTAGAAATTTTAAACCAAAAAAAGAAACAACCATATAAATCAAAAATGAAAGCCAAACATTTTTAAATCAGGAAAATAATTTTTTATGAAAATTTTAAAACAAAAAAGCAACAACCATAGAAATCAAAAATGAAAGCCAAACATTTTTGAATCAGGAAAATAATTTTTTATGAAAATTTTAAACCAAAAAAGCAACAACCATAAAAATCAAAAATGAAAGCCAAACATTTTTGAATCAGGAAAATAATTTTTATAAAAATTTTAAAACAAAAAAGCAACAACCATAGAAATCAAAAATGAAAGCCAAACATTTTTGAATCAGGAAAATAATTTTTTATGAAAATTTTAAACCAAAAAAGCAACAACCATAAAAATCAAAAATGAAAGCCAAACATTTTTGAATCAGGAAAATAATTTTTATAAAAATTTTAAAACAAAAAAGCAACAACCATAGAAATCAAAAATGAAAGCCAAACATTTTTGAATCAGGAAAATAATTTTTTATGAAAATTTTAAACCAAAAAAGCAACAACCATAAAAATCAAAAATGAAAGCCAAACATTTTTGAATCAGGAAAATAATTTTTTATAAAAATTTTAAAACAAAAAAGCAACAACCATAGAAATCAAAAATGAAAGCCAAACATTTTTGATCTTAAAATTAGCTGATTAATAAACAATTCAATATAAAATAAGAAAAAAAAAATAAAATTAAATCTTAATTAATATAATTTTCTCCTATCATTACAACCTAAAACAACAATAACAGCCCACGTAACGATTACATAAACAAAATAGTAAGTTTAATCAATAAAATAAACTATATAGTAAAAACCAAGTAAAAAATTAATTTTTAAATTTTAAAATTTAAAAATGGATTTGAACTATAACCTAAATTCTTAATAAAATAAAAATTAAATTCACGCGCATTTTTTGCATTTTTTTGCATTTTAACAATTTTTTTTTAAAATTACACACAGAACTAAAATTAAAGCATAAAAAAAAATCCTAGACATTCCAATGAAAAATTATTAAAATTTACAGTTTACATATCATTAAGATTAAGTTTATTTTTTTTTTTAAACCAAACTACTAACCATTTTTTATACTTTCAGTAAAAAATATTTTTTATAGATTATATCATCACTATATATCTGCAACTATTTTGATTAATTTTTTTTTTACAAATTTCATACTTATTATTTACTTTTAAAGTATCTATAAAAAGAACTTAAAAATCCTATTTAATAACATTAATTATATATTGTTAAATATAAAAAGCTATATAAAATGTAAATAAAGCAAGTTTTTTTTTTTTTTTCGTTAATTTTTAATTTTCAATAAAAATTATATTAGTATATAAGTAAAATTAATATTATATTAAATAGAAAATACTTGATTAAATTTATTATATATTAATAATATATTACATTATTATAGTAATATAATTATCATATATATATTTAATACATATTAATATAATATCAGATTAATAATTGGTAAATAGAAAATGAATAATCCCCTTTAACTTTGATATAGTTCTTATTTTTTTTTTTTATAAATCAATTATATATGCCTTTAATTCCTATATATATCTAGCAGGTAGTATTATATAAACCCTTACGGGTTTATATATAATATTAAAACTTATACAATAATAATTATATTATATAATATTATTTATATTCTTTACTAATTTAAATTTTATATAGAAAGTCGGATTCAAGATTTTAATTTAAATAAACCATTAGAATTTATCTATTTTAGGTAAATTGATAAAAATAGGTATAGACGCTAAATTGACCCTAAAAATCAGTGACATCACATGTCCAAGCAAAATTCAAACTCATAGAAAAAAACTATATTCTTTTTATATAATCTATGAAAAATTATTTTCACTGAAAGTT